TATATATTGTTTTTAATAGTGTATATATATATAAATAAAAGTCATGTGGATGGGCATATACCTGTAAGAGTACTAATGTTTGTACTTGGTAATAATGCTTTCGACACAGATGTGACTAATAAAATTGTTTGGTTATGGGTTAAAAACTTTATTTGATTGGTCCTCGGTTTTGGGGTTTGACGAGGGAAGCCGGTCTAATAAGGGGGGGAGGGGGGGGTTTGTCGAGACAAAAAGTTCTATTTTAGTCTGCGGCGGGGGGGGAAACTTCTGAGTTAATAAGTTGAGTGAAAAATTTTTACTTATGCTCTTGAAAGTGATATATGCCTGTATTATGTTAATGTTGTAGGACATTAACATATATTCTACCATGAATAGACATTGTTGATTCTAAAGGTACATTACAAGAACTCATATGTTATCTATACCAGGAGATGCCTAACCTAAGTCCAATCAGCAGTTATTCTGAAAATAAACCATATGTTGGCCAGCTTCATCTTTAAAATTAAAAAATACCAAATGCGAAGCAGAGCAGTTATGGTCGGCATGGGCCCCCTCTAGTATTTTAACATTAACCGGAGGCCAGTTCAAGCAAGTTGTATTGAGTCTTAAATGTATGACCCAACATCATGAATTAAAATAGAAATGTCAGTCAGACCAGTTCTGATTAGTCATGGGCCAGTCTAGTCTAGATGCAACCATAATATTAAGTAAAGAATGTTTATGTGGATTAAACATAATTACATATGCCCGAAACTTCATTCAGTACTAGCCGTTAATGCCAGGAATGTGGACATGTAATATGTATGTACGATTAAACATAATATGTACTCTGACATGATAAGCAAGTTGTAATATTCATGAATGCTCGAATTACATAGGAATGTAAATTTGAGCAGGATCATGAAGTTCCACATATTTCGTGACGGCAGAAAGTGGTTTAATAAAGAATTTTAGCTTTGGGAGCTAAGGGTGGGAGTTTGATTCTCCTCTTTCTGACGGTCAGCCTTAGGAGGGGATTTAACCTTCAATTTTCGGCTTACAAGGCCGATGCTTTAGTTTTAAGCTACTAGGGCAGTTCCAGTTTATGAATTTGTTTTCAAGTCATCCTGTTACTGGGATTAGGATGAGGAATAGTGCGAAGTAAAGGATTGATGCTACCTGTCCAATTATAGTGAATGGGTATTCTACAGGTTGGCCTCCGATTCATGTTAGAATTAGTGTGTCTGCGATTAAGGTTCAGAATAGTACTTGGGAGAATGGTCGGAATGTGTTGGCTCGTTGTTTAGATGTGTGTAGTAGTGGGACTACTAGTAGGATGAGGATTGAGAAGGCTAGGGCTAATACTCCCCCTAATTTATTTGGGATGGATCGTAGGATGGCGTAGGCGAATAGGAAGTATCATTCTGGTTTGATGTGTGGCGGAGTAACTAATGGGTTTGCTGGGGTAAAGTTTTCTGGGTCTCCTAGAAGGTTTGGTATAAATAGAGCTAAGAACGCGAGCAGCACTAGTATAACTATGAATCCGAGTGCGTCCTTGTAAGAATAGTATGGGTGGAATGTAACCTTGTCCGAGTCTGAGTTCAGTCCTGTTGGGTTGTTGGATCCTGTTTCATGTAGGAATAGTAGGTGGATTAGGCTTGTTCCAGCGATTAGAAAGGGGAGTAGGAAGTGAAAGGCAAAAAATCGGGTTAGTGTGGCATTGTCTACTGAGAATCCGCCTCAAATTCATTGCACTAGTGTATCTCCAATGTATGGTACGGCTGATAGTAAGTTTGTGATAACTGTTGCTCCTCAGAATGATATCTGTCCTCAAGGTAGGACATATCCTACGAATGCAGTTCCCATAACTAGAAGGAGCAGTACTACTCCGATGTTTCAGGTTTTCTTGTATAGGTATGACCCGTAGTATAGTCCTCGTGCTACATGCAGGTAAATACAGATAAAGAATATGGAAGCTCCATTTGCGTGGATGTTTCGAATTAGTCAGCCGTAGTTTACATCTCGGCAGATATGGGCCACGGATGAGAAGGCAGTTGAGACGTCGGCGGTGTAGTGTATTGCTAGGAATAGGCCTGTTATGATTTGTATGATTAGGCATAGTCCAAGTAGGGAGCCAAAATTTCATCAGATGGAGATGTTAGATGGGGTGGGGAGGTCAATGAATGCTCCGTTGACAATCTTTAGGAGCGGGTGTGTTTTTCGGATATTACTTGTCATTGGTTCCTGTAGTTGAGTTACAACGATGGTTTTTCGAGTCATTGGTCCTGGTTAAAGTCCTGGCGGGAATTGTGACTTACTTACTTTTTTTTGTTCTAGTTGGATTTATTTTTAGTTTAGTGGCTGTTGCTTCTAATCCTGCGCCATATTTTGCAGCTTTAGGTCTAGTGGTTGCGGCGGGACTTGGCTGTGTGGTTTTAATTTTTGGTGGTGGTTCTTTTTTATCTCTGGTGTTATTTTTGATTTATTTAGGAGGGATGCTAGTTGTTTTTGCTTATTCTGTTGCTTTGGCGGCTGAGCCATATCCGGATAGTTGAATGGACTGGTCTGTGCTGTTGTATGTTGGGGTTTTATTTTTTGGAGTTGTCATGTTTGGGCACTTTGTGGTTGTAGAGTTTGATTCAGCCTTAAATTTGGCAGAGCTTGGTGGAGTAAGCATTTTATTATGGGATTCCGCGGGGGTGTCTAATATGTATTCTTCTGGTGGTATTATGTTATTTTTAACTGGGTGAGTGCTATTGTTAACTTTGTTTGTTGTATTGGAGTTAACTCGTGGGTTGGGCCGAGGTAGTCTTCGTTCTATTTAGGTTATGATCGCTAGAGCTAGGATCGTAGTGGCGATAAATAGGGTTAGGTATGTTTTGATCATGCCTTGTTGCGCATTGGTTGTTAGTTTGACTATTGGGGTTTGCTGGCTTGCAATGCCTTTTGGTCCAGATTTCTCATATCATGACAAGTCAATAAGGTGGGTTGCCATGTCCTGGCCTCATTTCAGGTTGGCTTTTGGTAGCAGGCGGTGTGTAGTTGAGGGGTAGTAGCCAAGTAGGGTTGAGAAGTTGTGGGTGGTTAATAGCGGTATAATTTTTAATTGTTTATTAGTCAGGTTTGCCAGTTCAATCGCCAGTAGTAGGCCTAGAATAGTGACAATTACCGCGCTTAGTTTTATTTGGTGGGGTATTGTCATGATTTGGGTTTTTGCTGGTAGTAGGTTTGATGAGATTAGTAGTCCTGCGATTATGCTTCCTCAGGCAAGGCGTTTGATTGGGTTAATTGCAGTTAGTGGTTCGGTTGTGGGGGTTATTGTTGCGTATCGTGGTTGTCCTATTAGGGCAAAGAAAATAATTCGGAAGCTATAAATGGCTGTGAATGATGTAGCGATTATTGTTAGGGTGAGGGCTCAGGCGTTTAGGTGGGAGGTATTAAGGGCTTCAATGATTGAGTCTTTTGAGTAGAAGCCTGCTAGAAATGGTATGCCAGTAAGTGCTAGGCTGCCGATTATTAGACATGATGACGAAACTGGCAGGGTTAGGTGGAGTCCGCCCATTTTTCGGATGTCTTGTTCATCATTTAGGCTGTGGATAATTGAGCCGGAGCACAGGAATAGTATAGCTTTGAAGAATGCATGCGTACAGATGTGTATGAAGGCCAGTTGAGGTTGGTTTAGGCCGATTGTAACTATTATCAGGCCTAGTTGGCTTGATGTCGAGAATGCTACAATCTTTTTGATATCATTTTGAGTTAGGGCGCAAGCAGCTATAAATAGGGTCGTTAGTGCGCCTAGGCATAGACAGGTGGTGAGGGCTGTCTGGTTATTTTGCATGATTGGGTGTAGCCGAATGAGTAGGAAGATTCCGGCAACAACTATTGTGCTAGAATGTAGTAGGGCAGATACTGGGGTAGGGCCTTCTATGGCTGATGGTAGTCAGGGATGGAGGCCGAATTGGGCTGATTTACCTGCTGCTGCGAGGATTAGTCCTATTAGAGGCAGTGTTAGTTCTTTGTCTTGCGATAGGATGAATACTTGTTGGATTTCTCAGGTGTTAAGGTTGGTGGCTATCCATGCTATTGATAGGATCAAGCCGATGTCTCCAATTCGATTGTAGATCACTGCTTGCAGAGCGGCAGTGTTGGCATCTGCTCGGCCGTACCACCAACCGATAAGTAGGAAAGACATAATTCCAACCCCTTCCCAGCCAATAAATAGTTGAAATATGTTGTTTGCTGTGATCAGAGTGATTATTGCTACGAGAAAGAGTAGGAGGTATTTAAAAAATCGGTTTATTTGTGGGTCTGAGTGTATGTATCATAGTGCGAATTCTAAAATAGACCAGGTTACATATAGGGCTACTGAAGTAAAGAGGACTGAGTATTGGTCAAATTTAAAGCTAATGTTGATATTAAAGTTGTTGATGTTTATTCATTGTCAGTTTGTTGTAATAACTTCTAACCCCTGGTCCATGAAGATAGATAGTGGGATTAGGCTAATGAAGAATGACATTTTTACTGATGTTTTAATTGTTTTGTCTGACCATTGTTTATCGGGTTTGGTTGTAGTGAGGGTTATGATTAGTGGTATTATTAGGAGCGCACTAGTTATGAGTAGTGTAGAGCTGAATATAAGTGTTTGAGTCATAGCTTACACTTGGGGTTGCACCAAGAGTTTTTGGTTCCTAAGACCAATGGATGAGCTATTATCCTTTGTAAGCCGAGTGAGCTGTGGAGTTGACCCACAGAATTAAGAATTAGCAGGTCTTATTGCCCTGGGCCTCTCTCGGCAGATGAAAAGGCTTTAACTTTTGTTTCTAGAACCACAATCTAGTGTTTTATTTAAACTACATTTGCAGTAGAATCAGCCCCATACAAGTTCTGGTTTTATGATTAGTAGTAAGGTTGGTATTAAGTGTATGGCTACTAGCAGGTGTTCTCGGGTGTGTGTTGGTTCAATTGCGACAGTGTGTTGTGGTGTTTGTCCTCGTTGTGTTATTAGGAACATGTACAATGAGTAGCAGGCTGTGATTATGGTGCCTAGCCCTGTTAGGATTATTGTTCAGTTAGATCAGTTAAACATAGACGTGATAATAATTAGTTCTCCTATTAGGTTGGGGGTTGGTGGGAGGGCTAGATTAGCTAGGTTAGCCAGGAATCATCAGGTGCCTATTAGTGGTAGGATAATTTGTATTCCTCGGGCTAGTAGTAAGGTTCGGCTGTGTACCCGTTCATAGTTGGCGTTGGCCAGGCAGAATAGAAGTGACGAGATTAGCCCATGGGCAATTATTAGAATGATTGCTCCTGTAAAGCCTCATGGTGTTTGAGTCAGAATGCCTGCAATTACTAAGCCCATGTGGCTAACTGACGAGTAAGCAATTAATGATTTGAGGTCGGTTTGGCGTAGGCAAATTGAACTTGTTATGATGACTCCCCAGAGGGCTAAGATGATGAATGGGTATGCTAGGTCTTTCGTTAGGGGGTTGAGCATGATGATTATCCGCATTATACCGTATCCTCCAAGCTTTAATAGTACTGCTGCAAGAACTATTGAGCCGGCAACTGGTGCCTCTACGTGGGCTTTTGGTAGCCAGAGGTGAACCCCATATAGTGGTATTTTAATTAGAAATGCGATTAGGCAGGCAGCTCATCAAATTTTGTCTGCGAAAGTGTTTATTGGTAGTGGCTGTGCGTATTGAAGTAGTAGCATAGATATTGTTCCAATATCTTTATGTATAATTAGGATTGCGACTAGTAGTGGGAGTGATCCTGTTAGGGTATAGAATAAAAAGTATGTTCCTGCGTGTAGTCGTTCTGTTTGATTGCCTCATCGCGTGATAATGATTAGAGTTGGAATTAGGGTTGCTTCAAATATAACGTAAAATAAAATAATTTCTGTGGCCCCGAAGGCTATAATTAGGAATGTTTGTAGGGAGATTATTAGTGTGAGGTATGTACGTTGTCGTGCAATAGGTTCTGGCATGATGTGTTTTTGGCTTGCTAGAATTATTAGTGGAAGGAGTCAGCAGGTTAGTACTAGGAGAGGGGCAGATAGTGGGTCTACTCCAAGAAGGCTATTAGCCAGTTGTCAGCCTGTTTGGATGTCTGATTTTAGATATGTAAGGTTTACTGTTGCAATTATCATAGCGTGGACGGTGATTGCTGGCCATAGTCATTTTTTTTGGAGGGCCCAGGTTAGTGGTAGTAGCATTATAGTTGGAACTAGGATTTTTAACATTGTAGTAGATTTAGATTTTGTATCTGGTCAGTCCCGTGGGTCCGAGCTGTTGCTACTAGTAGGGCTAGGCCGGCGCCTGCTTCGCAGGCTGCGAATGCTAGGAGTAATATTGGGGTTGTTATACATATTGTTGTCTCTAGCTGAAGGGGTCATGATGATAGTGCGATAAATAGGGATAATATTATTCCTTCAAGGCATAGTAGGGCCAGTAGGAGGTGGGATCGGTTAAACGCCAGTCCTGCTAAGCTTACGGTAAATGCTGAGCTGAGTGTAAATAAAATAAATGACATAGGGTAACTATGGGTTTGCACCATAATTAGTTGAGTCGAAATCAACAGTCTTTCTTTGGACTAGCTACCCATTCGGCCCATTCTAAGCCGCCTTGTAGTCACTCGTAGATTAGGCCTAGTGCGAGGAGTATTAGAATTGTTGTTGCTCATAGCGAGGTTGTGGTTGGGGTGGATGTTTGGTTTGCTCATGGTAGCGGTAGGAGGAGTGCAATTTCTAGGTCGAATAGTAGGAATAGGATTGCGACCAGGAAGAATCGCAGGGAAAATGGGAGTCGTGCTGACCCTAGTGGGTCAAATCCGCATTCATATGGGGATAGTTTTTCTGTGTCAGGGTTAAGTTGGGGTAGTCAGAATCCAATAACAATTAAGATAAGGGAGATGGTAGATGCTATTATGAGAATGGTTGGTACTAGGCTCATTACCTTTCCTTGGGCTCTAACCAAGTCTAAGTGATTGGAAGTCATTTGTACTAATTTAATACTAGAAAGGTTATGATCCTCATCAATAAATTGATACATATAGGAACAGTCATACTACATCGACGAAGTGTCAATATCAGGCAGCGGCTTCGAACCCGAAGTGGTGGTTTGAGGTGAAGTGGTATTGTATTTGTCGGAGGAGGCATACTGCTAGGAAAGTTGACCCAATGATTACGTGCAGTCCGTGGAACCCTGTGGCCACAAAAAATGTTGATCCGTAGACTCCGTCTGCGATAGTAAATGGGGCTTCGTAGTATTCTATTGCTTGGAGTGCAGTGAAGTAGAATCCTAGGAGGATTGTAATAGCTAGGGATTGGATTGCTTCTTTTCGTTTACCCTCTATAAGGCTGTGGTGTGCTCATGTTACTGTGACTCCGGAGGCTAATAGGACGGCTGTGTTTACCAGTGGAACTTCGAAAGGATCTAGGGGAATAATCCCGGTTGGTGGTCAGCACCCCCCGAGTTCTGGCGTTGGGGCTAGGCTTGAGTGGTAGAATGCTCAGAAGATCCCAAAAAAGAATAGCACTTCTGATGTAATAAATAAGATTATTCCGTAACGTAGGCCTTTTTGGACTGGCAGAGTGTGGTGACCTTGGAATGTCCCTTCTCGTACAACGTCCCGTCATCATTGGTATATGGTTAGTAAAGTTAAGAGTAGTCCTAGTGTCACTAGTAGGGTGGAGTGGAAGTGGAATCATATTGCTAGTCCTGAGGTTAGAAGTAGGGCGGCTACTGCTCCTGTCAGGGGCCAGGGGCTTGGGTCTACCATATGGAATGCGTGTGCTTGGTGTGCCATTAGACGTTCTCTTGTAAGTATAGGCTTAGTAACAGTACGAATACGTATGCTTGAATTATTGCAACGGCAAGTTCTAACAGGGTTAGTAAGAATAATACGGTAAAGGTTAGCGCTGCTACTGCTGGTATGATTGGTCATACAACAAAAGCTGCGGTTGCGATTAGTTGTATTAGCAGGTGGCCTGCTGTTAGATTGGCTGTGAGCCGTACGCCCAGGGCGATTGGTCGGATAAATAGGCTGATTGTCTCAATGATAATTAGGATTGGGATTAGTGGGCCTGGTGTGCCTTCAGGCAGTAGGTGTCCGAGGGAGGTTGTTGGTTGATTTCGTAGCCCAACTAGTACTGTTGCGAGTCATAGGGGGATTGCAAATCCCATATTCATTGATAGCTGTGTTGTTGGTGTGAAAGTGTAAGGAAGGAGCCCTAGTAGGTTAATTGTGATAAGGAATAGCATTATGGCGGTTAGTAGTACAGCCCATTTGTGCCCTCCTTGGTTTAATGGTTGTATCAGTTGTTGCGTAAATCGGTTAATAAATCAGCTTTGTAGGGTGATTACTCGGTTATTTAATCATCGATTTGTTGGAGTTGGGAGTAGGAGTCACGGGATGGAAATGGCTAGTGTAATTAGGGGGATTCCCATAAGTGTGGGGCTCATGAATTGGTCGAAGAAGCTTAGGTTCATGGTCAAGTTCAGGGCTGGGCGGTTAGTTTTTCTGTGTTTTGGGTGGTTGGTTCATTTAGGTAGGTGTGGGCAATGATCTTGCTAGCCAGAATTAAAAGAAATCCGATTCAAGAAAGTATAAGGATTATAAGCCATGGGTTGGGGTTTAATTGTGGCATGTCATTAGGGGTGGTTGGAATCACCAGTCTTTAGCTTAAAAGGCTAACGCTTGTCCTATTTAGCTTCCTAATGAGGCTTCTTCTAATATTGATGAAGATCAAGTTTCGAAATGTTGTAGGGGTACGGCTTCTACGACGATTGGCATAAAGCTGTGGTTGGCTCCGCAGATTTCTGAGCATTGTCCGTAGAAGACTCCCGGACGTGATGTGACGAAGGATGCTTGATTAAGTCGTCCTGGGACAGCGTCTATTTTTACGCCTAGCGCTGGGACTGTTCAAGCGTGTAAGACATCGTCAGCAGACACTAACACACGAATTGGTGATTCTGTTGGGACTACTATTCGATGGTCTGTTTCTAGTAGGCGGAATTGGCCGGAGGACAGGTTTTGTGTCGGAATTATGTATGAGTCAAAACCAATGTCTTCATAGTCTGTGTACTCGTAGCTTCAGTATCACTGGTGGCCTATTGATTTGACTGTTAGGTGTGGATCATTAATCTCGTCTATCAGATAGAGAATACGGAGAGAGGGCAGTGCGATTATAATAAGAATTACTGCTGGTAGGATTGTTCATACAATTTCGATCTCTTGGGAGTCTAGAATATATTTGTTAGTTAATTTTGTTGATACTATAGCTATAATAATATAAAGTACTAAAGTGCTAATGAGAAAGACGATTATCAGGGTGTGGTCGTGGAAGTGTAAGAGCTCTTCTATTACAGGGGAGGCCGCGTCTTGGAATCCTAATTGTGATGGGTGTGCCATTAGGTTATTTATAACCTAAGATGCATGGGGGTCTAACCCATAATTCTGCCTGGACAAGGCAGTGTAATTATTTTACTAGAATCTCATTAAGAGAGTGGCAGAGTGGTCATGCGGCTGACTTGAAATCAGCACACGGGGGTTCAATTCCTTCCTTTCTCGCTATCGTTGGGAGGTCTGTACTTGGACAAACGCTGGTTCTTCGAATGTGTGGTGGGGTGGCGGGCAACCGTGTAGTCATTCGACGTTAGTTGGCGACAGCTCAATAGACATAACTTCACGTTTTGCCGCGAATGCCTCTCAAATAATAAACAGTAGCATAATGACAGCAACTAACGAGATTAGCGAACCGATGGAGGAGACAGTGTTTCATAGGGTGTAGGCGTCTGGGTAGTCAGAGTATCGTCGTGGTATGCCCGCTAAGCCTAAGAAGTGCTGAGGGAAAAATGTCAGGTTAACCCCAATAAACATAACTCCGAAGTGGATTTTTGTCCAGGTATTATGAAGAGTATATCCTGTTATCAGCGGGAATCAGTGGACAAAGCCCCCTATGATGGCAAAGACAGCCCCTATTGACAAAACGTAGTGGAAGTGGGCAACTACGTAGTAAGTGTCGTGAAGAACGATGTCCAGGGACGAGTTGGCTAGCACGATACCGGTGAGGCCTCCAACTGTAAATAAGAAGATAAATCCTAGGGCTCATAGGAGTGGGGTTTCTCATTTAATAGACCCGCCATGCAGTGTGGCTAGCCAGCTAAATACTTTCACCCCCGTTGGAATTGCAATAATTATTGTTGCTGATGTAAAGTATGCTCGTGTGTCAACGTCTATTCCGACCGTAAATATGTGGTGAGCTCAGACGATAAACCCTAATAGGCCAATAGCTATTATGGCTCAGACTATTCCTATATAGCCAAAGGGTTCTTTCTTTCCAGAATAATAGGCTACGATGTGGGAGATTATGCCATATCCGGGCAGGATAAGAATGTAGACTTCAGGGTGGCCAAAGAATCAGAATAGGTGTTGGTACAAGATTGGGTCTCCCCCTCCTGCCGGATCAAAGAATGTTGTGTTCAAGTTTCGGTCGGTTAGTAGCATAGTAATTCCGGCGGCTAGTACAGGGAGAGATAGTAATAGTAAGATTGTAGTGATTATCACGGATCAGATAAAGAGGGGTGTTTGGTATTGTGAGATTGCTGGTGGTTTCATGTTAATAATAGTCGTAATAAAGTTGATGGAGCCGAGGATAGATGACACACCTGCCAGGTGTAGCGAGAAGATGGTTAGGTCAACTGATGCCCCAGCGTGGGCCAAGTTGCCGGCTAGTGGAGGGTATACTGTCCATCCGGTGCCTGCTCCGGCTTCTACCCCGGAAGATGCCAGTAGTAGGAGAAAGGATGGAGGCAGAAGCCAGAAGCTTATGTTGTTTATTCGTGGAAATGCTATGTCAGGGGCCCCGATTATCAGGGGAATGAGCCAGTTGCCAAAGCCGCCAATTATAATTGGTATTACTATAAAGAAAATTATTACGAATGCGTGCGCAGTAACGAGGACGTTGTAAATTTGGTCATCGCCTAGTAGAGCGCCTGGTTGGCTTAGTTCTGCTCGAATTAGCAGGCTCAGGGCTGTGCCAACTATGCCAGCTCATGCACCAAAGATTATATACAGGGTGCCAATGTCTTTGTGGTTTGTTGAGAAAAATCAACGGGTAATAGTCACAGGTAAGGTGGCTGAGTGTCAAGCGGTGGGTTGTAGCCCCATGCACAGAGGATCAAAACCTCTTCTTACTAAGCCTTGGGGTGTAAACACGTTAGGTTGCAAACTTAAAGAAGCAGGTTAATTCCCTGCCGGGGCTTCCTCCCGCTTTTTCTCCCGCAGCGGGAGGAAGTAGATAAATGCTCGCTGGTTTGGGCGCTTAGCTGTTAACTAAGAGCTTAAGGGATCGAGGCCCTTTTATCTAGTAAGGCTTTAGCTTAATTAAAGTGTCTGAGTTGCATTCAGAAGATGTTGGATAGAATCCTGCAAGTTTTAAGTAGTAGTTCAGGGATTAGAAGATTTTCACTTCTACTTAAAGCTTTGAAGGCTTTTGGTCTAGTTGTTATCCTAAATCCCTAAAGTATGTTTATGATTGTTGGTGTAATTGGTAGAAGTATCGCTGTTAGGATGATTATTATTGATGTGGCTATTGTTATTTGTGTTGTTTTTTTTCGTCATTGTGAAGTAGTGTTGTGGGTATTTGGGGCAGTGGTTAGGGTTGTTGTGTAGCATAGACGTAGATAAAAAAATAGACTTAGTAGGGCGGATAGTGCTATGATTGTGGCTGCGGTTGGCAAGTTTTGTTTTGATAGCTCTTGAATAATAAGTCATTTTGGCATAAATCCTGTTAGTGGGGGTAGTCCGCTTAGTGAAAGTAGAGCTATTATTGAGGTTGCAGCTAGTATTGGCATTTTTGTTCATGCTATTGATAGAACATTGACTGTTGTGGATGAGGTTATTTTTATGGTGAGAAATATTGTTGAGGTTATTATGATGTAAATTAGCAGGTTTAGTATTGTTAGGGCTGGGGCGAAGTGGAGGATGATGACTATTCAGCCAAGGTGTGCGATTGATGAGTATGCTATAATTTTTCGTAGTTGTGTCTGATTTAGGCCTCCTCATCCGCCAGCGAGAGCGGAAGTGACTCCTAATATAATTAGTAGTGTTTGGTTGGTCATTGGACTAATTTGGTATAGGATAGCGAAGGGTGCTAGTTTTTGTCATGTTGATAGGATTAGTCCTGTAGTCAGATCTAGGCCTTGGAGTACTTCTGGGAGTCAGAAGTGTATTGGGGCTAGTCCGATTTTTATGGCTAGGGCTATAGTTAGTGTTGTTAGTGCTGTTTGGTTAGTTATTTCTGTAAGGCTTCATTCTCCAGTTGTTCAGGCGTTTATGGTGCTGGTAAATAAAATTATGGTGGAGGCAGTGGCCTGTGTAAGAAAGTATTTTGTTGTAGCTTCTACTGCTCGTGGGTGGTGTTGTTTTGCTATTATTGGGATGATGGCCAGTGTGTTAATTTCCAATCCTATTCATGCTAGTAGTCAGTTGGAGCTTATAAAGGTGATTGTTGTGCCTAGCCCAAGACTTAGGAGGAGGGTGGTTAAAATGTGCGGGTTCATTAGTAGAGGAAGGATTTTAACCAACATGTTTGGGGTATGGGCCCAAAAGCTTTTTTAGCTGACTTTACTAGGAAGTGGTGTAGTGGAAGCACTAAGAGTTTTGATCTCTTGGGTATAGGTTCGAGTCCTATTTTTCTAGGAGATGGAGGGGTTTTAACCCTCGTGTTTTACTCTATCAAAGTAATCCTTTTTACTCAGGCACATTTCCTGGGTTAAAGTTGTGGTGGTAGGCTTGCTGATATAACTGGTAGTGAGGTGTGTCATAGGATAAGGGCTAATGTCAGTGGTAGGAAATTTTTTCAAACTAGGTGCATTAGTTGGTCGTATCGAAATCGTGGGTAGGACGCTCGTACTCATAGGAATAGCATGGATAGGACTGTTGTTTTTATTATTAGGTTGGCGGTGGCTAGTTCTGGTGTGGTTGGGTTATTTATGGTCCCCAGGAACAGGATTGTAGACATGGTATTTATTAGCAAAATGTTTGCGTATTCTGCTAGAAAGAATAGGGCGAATGGTCCTCCTGCATACTCTACATTAAAGCCCGAGACTAGTTCGGATTCTCCTTCTGTCAGGTCAAATGGGGCACGGTTGGTTTCTGCCAGTGTTGAGACGTATCATATTACTGCTAGAGGCCATCCTGGGATTAGTAGTCAAATGGCTTCTTGTGTGGTGTTGAATGTTAGTAGGGTAAACCCTCCTGCGAAGATAATTATGCATAGTAGGATTAGCCCTAGGCTGACTTCGTATGAGATTGTTTGTGCCACTGCTCGTAGTGCGCCGATTAGGGCGTATTTAGAGTTTGAGGCCCAGCCGGAGCCTAGGATGGAATAGACAGATAGGCTTGACAGGGCTAGAATAAATAGTAGTCCCAGGTTTAAGTCAACTAGTGGAAGCGGTATAGGTAGTGGGGCTCATAGTGTTATTGCTAGGGTTAGGGCTAGTATGGGGGTGATGATGAATAGTATTGTTGAGGATGTAGTTGGGCGGATGGGTTCTTTGATAAATAATTTGACTCCGTCAGCAACTGGTTGCAGTAGGCCGTGGGGCCCTACAATGTTTGGGCCTTTTCGTAGTTGTATATAGCCTAGTACTTTTCGCTCGATAAGGGTGAGGAATGCTACTGCTAGTAGTACTGGTACAATGTACATTAGGGGGTTGATTAAGTGGGTTATTAGTGTGTCCATAGCTAGGGAGAGGATTTGAACCTCTGGGTAGAAGGGCTTAGGTCTTCTGCATTTGCCAAGCTCTGCCACCCTAGCTTAACCTTGTCTTGGGTCAGATAGTTCCCCCATTATGTTATTTTAGTTAATTTCATTGGGTGTGGGTGAGGCATAGTTTGGCATTGGCCTATACTTTTCGGTCCTTTCGTACTAGAAAAATAGGTTTGAACATAGATAGAAACTGACCTGGATTGCTCCGGTCTGAACTCAGATCACGTAGGACTATTAATTGTTGAACAAACAAACCCTTAGTAGCGGCTGCACCACTAGGATGTCCTGATCCAACATCGAGGTCGTAAGCCCTTTCGTCGATATGGACTCTTAGAAAGGATTGCGCTGTTATCCCTAGGGTAACTTGGTTCGTTGATCAGAAATATCTGGATCTTTATGTCAGATGTTCTGTTATTTTGGGCTGTCGCCCTTATTTCAGGGTAATACCCTGTTTAGTTGCGGAGGATTTTTTTTTCTCCGCGGTCGCCCCAACCAAAAAGTTAATGCTATGTTTGCTATGTTTTTAGCTTTAAAAGCAGTATAGCTTTCTTACGCAGTTAGCATTAGTAATTTTAAGCTCCATAGGGTCTTCTCGTCTTATGGTTTTATGCCCGCTTCTGCACGGGCAGATCAATTTCACTGGTAAAATGGGGGAGACAGTTGAACCCTCGTGTTGCCATTCATACAGGTCTTTATTTAAAAGACAAGTGATTACGCTACCTTCGCACGGTCAAAATACCGCGGCCGTTGAACTATTGTCACAGGGCAGGCGGGACCTCTAATACGTCTGATATTTGCAAGAGGCGATGTTTTTGGTAAACAGGCGGGGTTTGTGTTTGCCGAGTTCCTTCCTCATTGTTTAACCTTTCCTTGGTTGCATTACTGTGTGGTGTTAACGATTGTTTTGATTTGGTTTTCTTGTGTTTTATGAGTCGTTATACTTCCTTCGTGGGGTCGTTAATTATCAATGGGTAGTCCGTTTTGATTTACACCTATGCTCGGAGAAGGGCTTCTTCTTGTTACTAATTCTAGCATTATTGCACTTATATTTTTATAAGTTAGCTCAGTAGTTTTTGCGGGTTGAGATTGAGTATCATTATTTGTAGAAGTTATGTACTTGAGCTGTAACGCTTTCTTTTACGGTGGCTGCTTTTAGGCCCACTTTAGCGCGATTCTTCTTTTAGTATGATCTTTACCCAATTTTTAAGGTTGTGTCCTCGTTTAAAAGAGCTGTCCCTCTTTTAAATATATTTTAAAACTTACTACTTAGTTTGATGGTTAGTTGTTACTTGTTTAGTAAGTGGAGGGTTTTAAAGTTGAACTAATATTCATTTCCCGAGCAACCAGCTATAACTAGGCTCGTTAGGTCTGTCACCCCTACTTGGAGATCTTCCCACACCTTTTGCCACAGGGACCGGTTGGCTCTATATTTAAGCTGTCTCGAAGTAGCTCGCCTAGTTTCGGGGGGTTGGACTTAAGCACTCTTTGCCCAGGTTGACTTGCTAGACCATGATGCAAAAGGTACGAGTTTATATCTCTACTTTGTTGGGCTTAAATTGGTTTTTCATTTCTTTTTCAGCTTTCCCTTGCGGTACTTTTTCTATGGCGCTATAGGTTCGTTTTCTGTCGCCCATACTCTGATTAGTGAATGGTTTATTTTGTGTTGTTTGGTCTTAGTTAGTTATTTATAGTTGTTATTTGGTCAACTTGTTAGGCTAGCAGTTTAGCTCAAAATGATCCGATTTGCACGGATGTGCCCTCGGTGTAAGGGAGGTGCTTTTCTTTTTAGCTACATTTTGATTATTCCAAGCGCACCTTCCGGTACGCTTACCATGTTACGACTTGCCTCCTCTTATTTTAATTATGTTTAGTTATTTACTGTTTAGATTGTTATTGAGGAGAGTGACGGGCGGTGTGTGCGCGCCTCATGGCCAATTTCAGAAAAATATTCTTGGTTTTTCTTACTGCTAAATCCACCTTCTGACTTTGTTTCATTAGGTCTTTCGTATATTCTTTTATAGAAAATGTAGCCCATTTCTTTCCGCTTCATTCGCTACACCTCGACCTGACGTTTTTGGTTGTACCAATTGTGCTTACTTTTTCACCCTCACGGGGTAAGCTGGCGACGGTGGTATATAGACGGTAGTGGCAAGAAGCGGTGAGGTTTAACGTGGATTATCGGTTCTAGAACAGGCTCCTCTAGGTGGGTGTGAGGCACCGCCAAGTCCTTTGGGTTTTAAGCTGGCGCTCGTAGTACCCTGGCGGACAAGCTTTGTACGTACTTGTCAAAGTTTATGGCTGAGCATAGTGGGGTATCTAATCCCAGTTTGTATCTTAGCTTTCGTGAATTCAAGTAGTCTAGTTGTTTAGAGTCTAGCTGTATTTTATGGCCCATGGATGCGTATGACGGCTGGATGGGGTTTTAACTCTAATTTTTTAGTCTTATCTAATCACGCTTTACGCCGTAGACTATCAATTCGGGTCCTTCGTATAACCGCGGTGGCTGGCACGAGGTTTACCGGCCCGGAAGGCTATGGCTGAGTCAAGCTTTCGCTTATTGCTCAATGTTAATCACTGCTGGTTCCCGTGGGGGTGTGGCTGAGCAAGGCGTTTTGGGTTGTGCTATAAAGTGAGCCTGATGCCTGCTCCTTTTTGCCTGGTAGGGCAACTAAGGGCATTCTCACGGGGTTGCGGATACTTGCATGTGTAATTTTAGCTGAAAATGATAGTAAGGCCAGGACCAAACCTTTATGCTCATGAAACTTTTTAGGGTTTATCTTAACATCTTCAGTGTTATGCTTTGATTAAGCTACATCAGC